TTTCTGACCAGGAACCGGCCCTATCACAAGAATATTTTTTTTAGTGGGTCGATAGGTCTGAAAAGACAGCTTGTCTATCTTTTCTTTCATCTCGGGCGAAATACGGTCGGGGGGGGCTAATTCAAACCCCTCGGGTAAAATCAGAACGGCCCCCACATTCAAAGCCCCCTTTTTACCATTAGCAAGAACTTGTTTCAGTTGCATATCATAAGGAATTCTAACAACTGCTTCAAATACAGTATCAGGGAGGACCGCCTGTGGAACCTCGATATCCACGGGCTTATTAGCTAAATGGCAATTGGCACATACAATACGACCAGTTGCTTCTCGTGGATTTTCAAAACCCTGTTGCGCAAAAATGGGATATGCATTTGAAATGGATGCCCGAGTTATTATATATATCATGAGGGATACGGAAATGAATCGAGTAATCTCTCCCTTTAACGAAGAAAAGGTATTTCTAATTTGCATGGTCCGATCGTTGATCCCGAAAATTTCTACAATAAAATTAGGTAGGTCACTACTCTAGTTTCCTATCCGTGATTCTGTAATTTATTGACCATTTTACTGGAATAACTGGAATATAGGATTTCTGGAATCCGGGAGGGATTCGCTGGGGTGGGTAGAAAAAGTACGATAAGGACGGCTTTGAATGCTTGGCTTATGTACAAAATCCGAAAGATTCTAGTTGGATTATTGAATCGCTTTTCATTTCATTCAGTCATTGAATGATAAATTACTACAAGTGACGGGGATACACGATTTAAATAAGAAAAAAGCCAATATTTAAAAAATGTATCTAGAACGACTGGAAAAGTGGAAACAAGAACAGATAGAATAATATCATTATCGTTGTGAGCAAACCCAAAATCGTTGTAGACATAGCCAATCAGCAGTTCCCAACCGCGGGGCGAATGGAACCCGATACATAAATCAGTTACGAAAAGAATCGAAAAGGCTTTTATTGTATCGCTTAAATTATATAGGAATTCTTGAACCCAAGAGTTAAGAATAAAAAGTTCTTTATTACACAGAATAGAATAACCACTTAGAATAACGAAGCAGATTGTATTTGTCGAGAAGTGGAAAATCGTGTGGATATGATCCTTATCGTGCATCTTGATTAATTGGATTGTTTCTTTCTGGAGCGCTATACGAAACGTTTCTAGACGTCTTTCTGGAAATTCCTTTATCATTTCGTCCAAGCAGACTAATTGCTCTAATTCCATGAATTTTTCTAAAATAGTCTTTTCTTGAATATCATTCAAAAGGGTTTCCGATTGTCTAGTATTCCACCAATTTGTAACCCAGGATTCCAGACTTTTATTAAATGATAGATGGATCCACCAGGGCAAAAATACTACAAATACTATAGATGAAAGATATCTAAGGGGAAGGGTCTTTTTTGTCATTTTTTTTTTCAGCTGTGAATTGTTAATGAACCCACCTTATTTGTTGATTCTAGGCGATCAAATATTTCTATGAAGCATCAGCATCAGTTCGATTACAAGGTATCGCGCCTAGAAATCGAGTCTCCCTTTTTAGTTATGATTCGTCGGTTAGTCCTTGAACCTCGGGTAGAAAAAATACAGAAATCCAAGAAGAATCCACTGCGAATTCTTATTCTTGCTTCAACTATTCGAAGCGATTCCCCATTTCGATGAATGCCCGAAAGATTCAAATTCAAATAATGATTCAAATAATGAATATTATTCGCATTTCGAAACAAAAGAACTTACTTTCTATTACACTAAATAAAATACAAATTACAAATGAACCTCTCGAATATTGTGAAAACACAAACAAAATTTTTGCTTCCAAACTGTTTTTGTTTTGATATACGAGATGAATCCATTATTTCGATTTCTTACTTCTTTTGTTACTGAATTGAATATTGAATTGAGTGGGGATTTCTGTACGCAAAAACGAATTTTTCGCCACCAAGCCAACAAATAAAAAAAAAAGGTTTCGTTTTAGAGTATTCTGTTCCGTACACGGTTTCTTTGGTCCAACTAGGCATTCTCAAGAAATTTCAATCACGTAAGTTTTGTTATAAAAAAGGGGATTCTTGGGGTTTCAGAAATAAGAAAGTATTTAGTATTCAGTTCATTTTTAAAACCCTTCAATTGGTACACGCAAGAAATAGGCCAATTCCGCAGCCTTTTGCTCCATTTCTCGTGGAGTCAAATTCTCATCAGTACGATTCAAGGGAATAGCTCCCAAGCCTCTGCTTTCTATATAAAGGACACGACGAGCATAAATACCTTCTTTAACTTCTATTCTGATGGCCTGAATATCTTTCATAAGGAATTCGAGAAAGATGCGGCGATTTTTTCCAGGAAATCCCCAACGAAAAATACACACGATTCCCTCTTTTGTATCAAATCGATCATAACCGCTACCTACATTCCATGTAATTGTGCACCACAAATAGGAACTAATAAAGAGACCCGCGATCCCGTAGAAAGACATAACAATTCCCTGCGGAAAAAAATTTATTTGTTTCGACGGGACTAAAGATAGCAAATTTCTATCAAGATAGCTAGAAATTCCAACCGCTAAGAATCCTAATGAACCTAAAAAAAGGATGAAGGCCCAGCAGAAATTGCTTGTTTTTCGAGAGCCCGCTATAAAGTCTATCCATATATATTCTGATCGCCAACTCATACATACTAGCTCCAGTTGCATTTTAGTGGAATTGGGGAAATAACCAAAAGAAATCCATTTTTGTTTACTTTTTGTGTTTCCGAAGTAACTCTCATCAACTAATACTATTTTGATGTGAATTCTTAGCAGTAATTCATCGAATGGGTTCGGTATAATAAAATAACAGCATCCCCCTCATATGAGTCCCCGTAGATTGGTCCAGATATATAGATACAGTAATTAAACTCAATGTATCTATGAGTTTAATTGCAGACATGAGTTTGGATCACCGCTTATTGTTCAAAATAGAGAGAATAAATTTACCGATATATTATGTTTACACATGCATAAAAGCTCTGTCGCTTATGCGTTTCTGTTCGGAGAAAGCCACCTTTTAGTCTTATACACTATTGGACTAAATGGATATCCCCCATCACTAAGTCTTGAAAAAAAAAAAAAAAAAGAGATGAAATTTGACCTTGGACCGATCGGATTTACAAAATCTTATTTTTTTCAAGATAAAGAAATAACGAAGCCATTGCCATCGCCGGAAATACTAGGCCAACTAAAGGCACAAAAATAGAGGGAAAGCTGTTGAGAATTGTCATAGAAAGAGTACCTCGATTGAATATTTGTACCTGTTATTGGTATAAAAATATCCTATAATAATTAGAATTCATATTCTAATTATTATCATATTCAAATTCGTATATAAATGTATATTAAGTATACTTATAGAATTGTATATAAGTATACTAAATGAGTATATATACTAAGTGCAAGAAACGTCGAACTAAATAAACGGGCCTCCTCATCTTTCTACCTGAAATATATGTATACTAATCCATATAATTATTATTACTTATTTTTCTTCTTCGGTTGTTCGGAACTTCGGATTTCATTTTTAATATCTAACTTAAAAGAAATTAGATATTAAAAACGAAAAGACTTGCTTACAAATTCCCGCAGGATTCGGCCGAATCCGATCTAATAGCGGGGATTCCTAAAAAACAGGTCCTTGTTAGGAGATATCGAAAGACGCAAGATTTTTGATTTTCTCTATTTGAATTATATATCCATATACAAGAAGAAGAACATGAAATTCATTTTATTGGACCAGCCCCCTACTTAATTCTTACTTAATTCTAAGGAAGAATGCTTTTTATGTTGTTTTGTTGAGAGAGGTTTACTGATTACTAATCCGGCACATCGGTAAAATAATTATCCGCACTATTTTTTCTCCAATGAAATCTTATGTCACCAAAGAAAAACCCATTCTTCTAATTTTGTTTTATTTTGATTCTGATAAACGAACTAACTAATTGTTAATTGTTGGCAAAAAAAAAATTACTTAAGACCTCGACTGGAAGGAACAAAACCGTGGAACTGAAATAACTCGCTCAGAACACCTTTTAAAGGATTACGTGGTACGATTGGATCGAATAAGCCCTTATGGAATAAATATTCAGCTGCTTGTGAACCTTCAGGTACTGTCTTATTCAATGTTTGTTCAATTACTCTTTTACCCGCAAATGCAATATAGGCATTAGGTTCAGCAATAATGATATCCCCCAACATACCAAAACTAGCTGTCACTCCGCCGGTAGTAGGAGATGTAAGAAGTGATACATAGAATAACTTTTTAGTTGATTGATAATCATATAAAGCAGAGGATATTTTAGCCATTTGCATCAAGCTCAAACTTCCTTCTTGCATGCGTGCTCCCCCGGAAGCACACACTATAAGAAGAGGTAAAAATTGAGTGGCAGCATACTCGATCAAACGGGTGATTTTCTCACCTACTACGGATCCCATACTACCCCCCATAAACTGAAAATCCATAACCCCAATTGCGATGGGAATCCCGCTTAGTTGCCCTGTACCTGTTTGAACAGCCTCCGTTAATCCTGTCTTTATTTGATAAGACTCAATACGATTTTTATAATCTTCTTCTTCTGACTGAAATTCAATGGGATCTATGGAGACCATGTCGTCATCCATCGGATCCCAAGTACCCGGATCGACCGACAGTTCGATTCTATCTGAGCTACTCATTTTCAAATGATGGCCACATTGTTCACAAATATACATTTTTGACTTAAGAAATTTCTTATAATTTAATCCATAACAACTTTCACATTGAACCCATAAATGCCTGTATTTTTGCGTTACATCGAGATCATTCGAACTTTCGTTTTTCGAACTGTCGCTTATAGTTAAATCACTACCATTCGTGCTATTTTGTATATTGGAACTCTCGCTTTCACTACTATTTCCACTTTCACTACTAACTAAATTATAAATGTAACTCGCGCTATAATTGTCACTACTATGACTATCAATACCCATTTGAG